TCTTATCATCTTAAATTCAGGTGATTGGATTTACACCAACGGAAACCATAAACTTAATACACAATAGAGGGATATGATAGAGTTTTTTTTTAATAATGAATGGAGTTCCTTTTTCCATCCTATCCCATTCACCGGTACTGATCGTTGATACTGTAAAAGTAGTTTTCTTGCTTTTGTGCCAGCTCATGATCTAAACGAGTCGCACATACACCCTAGTACATGTTCCTCGACGCTGAGGGCACCCCCGAAGAGCGGGGGATTTCGTGACATTTCTGATTGGCTGTCTTGTATTTCTAATAAGTTGTTTAATAGTTGGCATGTTGAATCGTATACATAATATGATGGGTTGGTTTAGATTGATCCTAACCGAATGATGATGAATTACTTCTATTTAATAGAATATTAAATTCGAAGATAAAATCTCAAATCACAGATTTGCGCGAAATCCATGTTATTTTCATTGAACTGCTACAAGATCAACAATTCCATAAGCTTGGGCTTCTGTTGCTGACATAAAAATATCTCTTTCCAGATCTTCGGATACAACCCATAAGGGGTTGCCCGTTCTTTGTGCATAAACCCTTGTGAGGGTTTCACGCAGTTTCAGCAGTTCTTCCGCTTCCAGGACAAATTCGCCTACTTGTGCCATATAAAAACCACTAGCAGGTTGATGCATCATTACCCTGATGATATAACAAAATAAAAGCTTCCCCTATCTCGCATGATAAAGCAAAGAGAAAAGAAAGATAAAGAATAGAAAAAAGATAGAATTGAACAACCGTACAGGCATCTTTTGTGCATACGGCTCTACAAGAAAATTGACCCCCCTCCTTTCTATTGAAGAAAGAAAAAAATAGAATCTATCAGACTCAGATCAGATGGGTAAATAATCAAATTGCCATCCTTCCTTTCGGAGGAGTTAAAAAATACTATGATGGCTCCGTTGCTTTATATGTTTCTTTTTTCTTTTTTTGTCTGTGATTCAGCAATCCCAAAGTTTCTTTTTAATCCGATCAAATAAGGAAAAAATCTTTTTTTTTTTTTTTCGTACTCTTTCATAACATAAATATTGTTAAGAACTCTCCGGCATGAAAACAAAAAAGTTTGTGACGCTGAACTGAACTCCCGATAGATAAGAGAAAATCGGAAATACCCCTTATCTCATACTACTCTCTCGATACAGAATCTAATGTTTTGAAAAAAAAAACAATACAAAAATTTCTCATATCGAATTCGAAGTGCCATGCTATTATTACTTAGTATTCATATGGCGAAGGCATAGTCTTCTTTTTTCTCTCAAATAAAAACCTCATTGGCGCCAAGCGTGAGGGAATGCTATACGTTTGGTAATTTCTCCTCCGACCAGGATAAAAGATGCCATTGAAGCGGCTAATCCTACGCATACTGTATGGATCTCTGGTAGCACAATTTGCATAGTATCATAAAGGGCAATCCCAGGTATTACCCAGCCCCCAGGAGAGTTTATAAACAAATGCATCTCTTTGGCATCATCCTCCATACTGAGAAATACCAGAAGACCAATAAGTTGATTCGAAAGCTCGCTAGTAATCCCTTGGCTTAAAAAAAGTAATCTTTCTCGATAAAGTCGGTTGATTAGGGTAAAATTGTATCCCTTAGGAACCGTACATGCGTCTTTTGATGCATACGGTTCAAAAAAATTGTGAATCAATGTATAGATTCCAGCCCTCTTTCTTTTTTTCTAGAAAGGTTCTTTCTTACTTCTAACGAAAGGGCTTTTCTTCGATTTTTCAATAAAGACGAGTTTTGACTCCTTTTTTATATTTTCGATTTTCCATTATAAAATTAGAAGTTATAAGAAAGGGTCATTAAACTTATCGAATTAACTTCTCATTGATGTATTCTTTCATCGAGATTTAATTCAAACCGCGATGGTATTTTCTTGTTCCTGAATGGGTCTGTTTCATCTTTTTAGGTTTATGCTCTACTCCGGGTAAAGATCCGCCCGATTTGGATTTGTACATATAGGACAAATGCTCCCATTACCATTTCTTTTTGTATTTCTTTTTTTTTTTTTTCAATTCATTTTATACAAGTATTTATTAGAGTTGAGATAACTTTGCTTGACAATTAGGATCTCTTTACAAAGAAAAAATATGAATAGCAATCATAGATATCTTACCAATCCAATTGGGTTTTTTCTAAACGGAGCCTGGATACTTCATTTTTTTAGTCCAACCAAGCCAACCATAAATTATTCTAATTGATAATAGTAATATGAATCCCCTCAAAAATGGATCTAATTGCACTTCACGCTCCAAATTTTTGATGATTCAATTTATCTTTCTTGGGCGAAACGGGGGATATCTCGATCGGAGGAGAGAACGGGGAAATACCATGTGACCCAATATATCTGACAAGTCGCACTATATGTCAATCCACAATCCATCATCCTCTCCAGAAAATCGGAAAGGAACTTTTGGAACACCAATAGGCATTAAATGAAAGAAAGAACTAAATA